CATGGGATCCATGCGTGCTCAAAGATGTAAAACTGTTATTTGGGAAATATTGCAAGCAAATGTGCATTCACCACTTTTTTTTGATCAAATTGACAAAACTTTTCTTTTTTCTTTTGATTTATCTAAAATTAGAAATCTTGTTTTTGAAAATTGGATAGGAAAAAAGTCGGAAATTTTGAATTCTGATGGGAACGGAGAAAAAATAAAAAAAAAACTAACTAGATCAAACCGGAAGGGTCTAGGTGAAACTCAATCAAATAAAGAAAGTGTACAAATATCAGAAATTTGGGATAGTATTATCTTTGCTCAACCAATAAGAGGTTTGCTGTTACTCATTCAATCCTTTTTTAGAAAATATATAATATTGCCATTCTTGATAATAATTAAAAATATTGGACGTATATTGTTATGGCAATCCCCCGAATGGCGTCAGGATTTTGTGGATTGGAATAAGGAAATACACATAAAATGCACTTATAATGGTGTTCCCTTATCAGAAACAGAATTTCCTAAAAATTGGTTAACAGATGGTATTCAAATAAAAATTGTATTTCCTTTCCGTCTGAAACCCTGGCAAGGGGCCAGAGTACGATCCCCTTATAGGGATACTATCAAATTAAAAAAAAAATCTTCTTTCCTAACAATTTGGGGAACGGAAACCGAAACCATCTTTGGTCCTTCGCGAAAAGAATCTCCCTTTTTTGATTTTTTTGAACCCATTTTTCAAGAATTAAAAAAAAATTTTCTAAAAGTAAAAGAAAAGGGTTTTATAGGAATTTTAAAAAAAAAAATAAAAAAATATATAAATAACTCAAACAAAACAAAACGGGCTATAAAAACTCTTTTAATTCTAAAAAAAATAATGAAAAAATTTGAAAAAATAGATAATATTTTCCTATGGAAATCAACTAAAATTGAATTAAATAAAAGGAAAGGGTCTGTGCCGATTGAAAATACCAAAAATTCTTTAATTACTAGTAATAATAATACCCAAAAATTGGTCATGGGAATTCAATCCAACAATTGGACAAATTATTTACGTATAGAAAATGAAATGAAAGATCTTGTTGATAGGACAATTATAATTAGAAATCAAATGGAACAAATAAAAAAAGAAAAACGAAAAATAATTATAATGTCAAAAAGAGAGATTATTAGTCCTAACGAAACTAACTTTAATGATAAAAAATCACAAAATATTGGGAAACTCTTCAAAAGAGTAAAGGTTCGATTACTACGTAAATTACGCTATTTTATAAAATCGTTTATTGAAAAAATCTATATATATATCATTAATATTTCTAGAATCAATGTACAAATTTTAATTGAATCTATAAAAAAAAAAATCAACAATTTGATTTACAACGATAAAACGAATCAAAAACAACTTTCCGTTGATAAAATCAATGAAAACAAAATGCAGTTTATGTTTATTTTAAATAAATTTTTTTCTAATATTAATAATAAAAAAGAAAATCTTTATTGTAACCTCTCCTCCTTGTCCCAAGCTTATGTATTTTACAAAATATCGAAAACTCCCATTAGTACCAATTATCACTTGAGATCCTTACTTCAATATAATGATAATGGAAATCGTCTATTTCTTAAAGATGGAATCGAGAATTACTATGTGATACAAGAAATATTAGATTCAAAATCAAAAAATAAAGAAATAGATAAGTCTGAGACGAATGACTGGAAAAACTGGTTAAAAGGTTATTATCAATATAATTTACCTCAAACTAAATGGTCTCGTTTAGTACCGCAAAAATGGCGAAAGGGAGTTAATAAATATTATATTCAAAATAATGATTCAATTAAAGTGGATTTATATAAAGAAAAAATTGATTACGTTAAACAAAAGTATAATGAAATAGATTACTTGATAGATAAAAAAGAAAAATGGAAAAAAAACCATAGATATGAACTTTTAGTACAGAAATATATATCACATAATAAATATATAAATTATAAAAATAAAGAATGTAATTTCAATATATGTAAACCCCAATCATTTTATGGATTAATGGATATAAATATTAATGATTATCTCGGAAAAAAATTTCTTAATAAAAATGAAGGAAATCTAGAGAAAAAATATTTGAATTATCAAATTTTTGATTTTTTAATTATAAAAAATCTAAATATGGATACCTGGACCCATATGTATACTGATACAAATAAGAATGCTAAAACTAGAATAAATAATTATAAAAAAATTTATAATAAAAATATTTTATCTCCCAACATTCTAAAAAAAAAAATAAAAAAATCCAAACCTAATTCAAGAATTTTATTTTTTGATTGGATGGGAATGAATCAGGAAAGATTACATACTTGTATCTCACTCAAAAATATAGAACCGAAGTTCTTCCCAGAATTTAGAGTACTTTATGACACATATAGTGCATATAAAATTAAACCGTGGATCATACCAATTAAATTACTCCTTTTCAATTTTGATGTAAATAAAAATAATAGTAAAAAGTATTTTGAATTAGAAAATGGGAAACAAGAAAAAAAACAACAATTTAGTCAAGCAAATTCTGTATCAAAGATCCTAAACCGAAAGAAAAGCAAAAATGTGGAAAAAGATTACAAAAAATCAAAAATTAAAAAACAGAAAACAAAAAACCAATACAACGACGCAAAAACAACTGAGCTAGAATTTTTCTTGAAAAAATATTTACTTTTTCAAATAAGATGGGCTAATTCTTTGCCTGAAAAAATAACCAAAAATATCTGGATATACTGTTTTATACTTAGAATAGTAAATTTAAAGGAAATTACCATAAACTCAATTAAAAAAGGCGAGATGAATCTAGATATAATGTTGATTGAGAAAGATCTATCTTTTACAGAATTGATAAACAAAGGAATATTGATTCTCGAACCCATTCGGGTATCTATAGAATGGGATAAAAAATGTATTTTGTATCAAATCCTGAGTATTTCCTTGCTTAATAATAAAAATAAATATCAAACTGATACAAAATACAAAAAAAAAAACGATATTGATAGAAATTATTTCAAGCAATCCATTACACAACAACATCACAATATATTGATGAATAAAAATCATTATAATTTCCCTGTTCCCGAACACATTCTTTCCAGCAGACATCGTAGAAAGTGGAGAATTTTAAATTTATTGAATTCCTGGAATAGAAATATTGTGAATGGAATTTCCTTATTTGGCAATGAAAATAGTATAAAGAATTGTGAACAGTTTATGAAGGAAAATAAGTATCTTCATACAAATAATTTAATGAAATTAAAATTGTTTATTTGGCCTAATTATCGATTAGAAGATTTAGCTTGTATGAATCGATATTGGTTTAATACCAATAATGGAAGTAGTTTTGCTATGTCAAGGATACATATGTATCCATTATTTAAAATTAATAGATAATTTACTTTTGATATATCATGCAATATATATCATATTATATACATTATATAATGATATATTGCGTGAAAAAGATAGAATATGGGGTATGAAAGTCCAAACAAATATTTTTTGTTATATTCTAATACATGATACTGATTTAATATTATATCAATTAAATCTAGAAAAGAATCCCCTTAGGTACAAAGAAATTTTTAGAGTCCACAGGTGCAAAAGTTTATTTTTTACTTTTTATCCAAATGAAATAGCGTTTGGATAAAAAGTAAAAAAATAAATAAAAATTTTTAAATATATTATTTATATGTACCAGATTAAAAATTAAAACGACTATATTAATAATAGACTAATATTATTAATATTATTAAGATTAAATAAACCATTATTCTATTTATTATTATTATTATTTCTGATCGGTAAATAAAAAAAAATAAAAAAATTTCCCTATTTTATGGTCAAAAATTCATTCATCTCAGTTATTCCACAAGAAAAAGAAGAAAACAAGGGGTCTGTCGAATTTCAAGTATTCAGTTTCACTAATAAGATACGCAAGCTTACTTTACATCTGGAATTGCATAAAAAAGATTTTTCATCTCAGAGAGGTCTTCGAATAATTCTGGGCAAGCGTCAACGATTGTTAGCTTATTTGTCAAAGAAAAATAGGATACGTTATAAAAAATTAATAGGTCAGTTGAATATTCGTGAGCAAAAAGCTCGGTAATAAATAATAAATATGGGTTCAAAAAAGGAATTTCATTATTAAATTTCAATTGATTTTATTATTATTGATTATTTCATTATTATTAGAATTATTAGATATAAGAATTATTAAGAATTATTAGATTTTTCATTTTTATGAACTTCACTTTAAGAAATTCATGAAATTGAAATAAGGAATCGGGGAAAAAGATATGACCGTATCGTCTACAAAAAAAGATTTCATGATAGTTAATATGGGTCCTCAGCACCCATCAATGCATGGTGTTCTTCGACTGATTGTTACTCTTGACGGAGAAGATGTTATTGATTGTGAACCCGTATTAGGTTATTTACACAGAGGGATGGAAAAAATTGCAGAAAACCGAACTATTATACAATATCTCCCCTATGTAACACGTTGGGATTATTTAGCTACTATGTTCACAGAAGCTATAACTGTAAATGCACCAGAACAATTGGGAAATATTCAAGTACCACAAAGAGCTAGTTATATTAGAGTAATTATGCTAGAACTTAGTCGTATAGCTTCTCATTTATTATGGCTTGGACCTTTTATGGCGGATATTGGTGCACAGACTCCTTTTTTCTATATTTTCAGAGAGAGGGAATTTATATATGATTTATTCGAAGCTGCCACGGGTATGCGGATGATGCATAATTATTTCCGAATTGGAGGAGTAGCTGCAGATCTACCCTATGGTTGGATAGATAAATGTTTGGATTTTTGCGATTATTTTTTAACAGGAGTTGCCGAATATCAAAAACTTATCACGCGCAATCCCATTTTTTTAGAACGAGTTGAGGGAGTAGGTATTATTGGTGGAGAAGAGGCGATAAATTGGGGCTTATCCGGACCTATGTTACGAGCTTCTGGAATACCGTGGGACCTTCGTAAAATTGATGATTATGAGTGTTACAATGAATTTGATTGGGAAGTCCAATGGCAAAAAGAAGGGGATTCCTTAGCTCGTTATTTAGTACGAATCAGTGAAATGACGGAGTCCATAAAAATTATTCAACAGGCTCTGGAAGGAATTCCAGGGGGACCCTATGAGAATTTGGAAGTACGGCGTTTTGATAGAGCAAAAAGTTCTGAATGGAATGATTTTGAATATAGATTCATTAGTAAAAAACCATCACCTAATTTTGAATTGTCGAAACAAGAACTTTATGTGAGAGTGGAAGCACCAAAAGGGGAATTAGGAATTTTTCTGATAGGAGATCAAAGTGTTTTTCCATGGAGATGGAAAATTCGTCCACCGGGTTTCATCAATTTGCAAATCCTTCCTCAGCTAGTTAAAGGGATGAAATTGGCTGATATCATGACAATACTAGGTAGTATAGATATCATTATGGGAGAGGTTGATCGTTGAAATGATAATTGATATGACAGAAATAAAAACTATAACTCCCTTTTATGGATCGGAATTCTTAAAAGAGGTCTATGAACTCATACAGATCTTTGTACCTATTTTTATCCTGATATTGGGAATTACAATAGGTGTACTAGTGATTGTGTGGTTAGAAAGGGAAATATCCGCAGGGATACAGCAACGTATTGGACCCGAATATGCCGGGCCGTTAGGCATTCTACAAGCTTTAGCGGATGGAACGAAACTACTTTTTAAAGAGGATATCCTCCCATATCGAGGAGATGCTCGATTATTTAGTGTTGGACCAGCTATTGCCGTGATATCCACTCTACTTAGTTATTTAATAATTCCTTTTGGATATCATCTTGTTTTATCCGATCTTAGTATAGGTGTTTTTTTATGGATCGCTATTTCAAGTATTGCTCCTATTGGACTTCTTATGTCAGGATACGGATCAAATAATAAATATTCTTTTTTGGGTGGTCTACGAGCTGCTGCTCAATCAATTAGTTATGAAATACCATTAACTCTATGTGTATTATCTATATCTCTACGTGTGATTCGTTAGAACAGAAATTTCTTTTACCTCTTTTCTTTATTTCTAATCTAGGAAAAGGATTGAATATATTCAATTAAATCTAGGAAAAATAGTAAATATATTAAAAGAAATATCCTAATTTTTTTATTCATCATTTAGGTAGATGAGTTTAACCAGATAGTTATATGAGTGAAATAAAACAGCTTAAAAATTTGCAGTAAGAAGATTAAACCTCATTCCCTATGTACAAGTGTAAAGTAGAAATAAATATAAACAGTGTAAACTGTTTACCCCAAAACGAAGATTATTTGGTTAATCAGCATGTTTTGAAGCGGGTGCAAAAGATCAAGTGTATGGAGTTTCCACTATTGTCTTGTATGTAGTACCATACCGGGATCGATCAAAAATTAGTGAACGGATAGAAACACCAAAATACACAAAAGATTAGTCATATAGATAATGTAAAGTATTAAAAGAGGTATTTTTACATAAACATAAAAGGGATCAAAAGTAGGACTTTAAGTTAGTAGAAATGATCAAGCAGTACTTATCCATGATTCCGATCTAGAGTATACTCCTATTCACTGATTAAACGGATGACTATCAAGAACGAATTAATCTTTTTTCTTTTTTTTTTTTTTATTACCCTCTCTCTTCTAAACTCTCTTCTAAGAAACAAGAACAGGAACAAAAGAAATAATGTAGAATCCATAGGAAAAATAAATAAAAAAAGATCCTTATTTACTTTTTTCTATATACATAATATAGGGAATTATTATCAAAATTCATGAAAGAATGTCTAATTTTTTTGTAATAAATATATAATAAAAGGGTATGAGTTGAAATATCTATTGAGATAACTAGTATTTTATTGAAGGAATAAGTTATTACTAAACAAAGAAAAATTTTATAATATAAAGAAAAGGGATGAGATAAATTCAGAAGCATTTTTATTATTTTAGCAGACCGAATTCTATCGGTTTAATTTGGGACTTTTCCATGTATCTTTATGATATCTATTTTCTAATATCAATGTATTATACTGAATTAATGTTCCTTTTGAACTAGTCCTTACATTTATTTATGGCCACATAGGAGCCGTATGATACTGAAGTCTCACGTACGGTTCTGGAATAGAGATGATAAAAGGAATGTTATCATCGACTATAATTATCTAATAGTTCAAGTACAGTTGATATAATTGAGGCACAGTCAAAATATGGTTTTTGGGGATGGAATCTGTGGCGTCAACCTATTGGGTTTATAGTTTTTCTCATTTCTTCTCTAGCAGAATGTGAAAGATTACCATTTGATTTACCAGAAGCAGAAGAAGAATTAGTAGCGGGTTATCAAACAGAATATTCGGGTATAAAATACGGTTTATTTTTTGTCGCTTCTTATCTAAATCTATTAGTTTCTTCATTATTTGTAACTGTTCTTTACTTAGGTGGGTGGAATTTTTCTATTCTCCCTATTTTATTTATTCCTGAGTTTTTTGAAATAAATAAAATAAGTGGGGTCCTTGAAATGATAATAGGTATTTTTATTACATTAGTTAAAGCTTACTTGTTTCTTTTTATTTCTATCACAACAAGATGGACTTTACCTAGACTAAGAATGGACCAATTATTAAATCTTGGATGGAAATTTCTTTTACCTATTTCTTTGGGTAATCTATTATTGACAACTTCTTTCCAACTGGTTTCTCTCTAAATAGCAGAATAAATATTATAACAACATTAAAAAAATCATAACCTATCTCAAACAAGAGAAAGAAACATCAATTTATTCATTTCGTGGATATTTACAATATGCTTCCTATGGTAACTGGATTCATGAATTATGGCCAACAAACGGTACGAGCCGCAAGGTACATTGGTCAAGGTTTCATGATTACTTTATCTCATACAAATCGTTTACCTGTAACTATTCAATATCCGTATGAAAAATTGATTACATCAGAACGTTTTCGTGGTCGAATCCACTTTGAATTTGATAAATGTATTGCGTGTGAAGTATGTGTTCGTGTATGTCCAATAGATTTACCCGTTGTTGATTGGAAATTGAAAACAAATATTAAAAAGAAACAGTTGCTTAATTATAGTATAGATTTTGGAGTATGTATATTTTGTGGTAACTGTGTTGAGTATTGTCCAACAAACTGTTTATCAATGACCGAAGAATATGAACTTTCTACTTATGATCGTCACGAATTAAATTATAATCAAATTGCTTTGGGTCGGTTACCAATATCCGTAAGTGGAGATTACACAATTCGAGCAATTAGGAATTCGACTCAAATCCAACTAGAAAAAGATAAATCCATTAATTCAAAAACGATTACCAATTAGTAATTTTGATATAAAAAATTAAGGCTTCTTTTATTTTAATTTTGATTCAATTAATTAATAATAACAAATCATAACTATCAACTTTCCAAAATCTATTTTTAAATCGATTGAAATTAAAAAAGTTTTAATTTAGAAATTGATAGACTAATATATTTCATTTAATCATTATTCTATTTAGATTTAATCATTATTCTATTTAGATAGTCATATAAAGTATAGAATCTTAACTTAATAAGAAGAAATTCATATAAATACTATCATAAAATACCCATATCCATATAGAAATAGAAAGTCTATTAGGTAAGTAATTATTTATGGAGGTAAGTAATTATTTTATTTATGGATACAATACCAACTACTTTTTCTTTAATTTGGATAAGGAAATGGAATTGATCCAATAGTTATATTCATTTTATATTAAGATTTAATTCAATTAGTAACATATCATATACAAGAACAAAAAATAAGGTAATCTCCTTTTTCTTGGACTATTTAATAAGGTCATGAAATATTTCAACTTATTTACCTTTTATTTTATACATAATGGACTTAACTGGACCAATACATGATCTTCTTGTAGTATTTCTCGGATTCGTTCTCATATTAGGAAGTCTAGGGGTAGTTTTATTTACCAATCCTATTTTTTCTGCATTTTCACTAGGATTAGCTCTTATTTGTATATCTTTATTATATATTTCATCGAATTCTTATTTTGTAGCTGCCGCACAGCTCCTTATTTATGTGGGAGCTATAAATGTCTTAATCATATTTGCTGTGATGTTCACAAAGAGTTCCGAATACTCTAATGATTTCCGTCTTTGGACTATTGGAGACGGGGTCACTTCATTGGTTTGTACAAGTATTCTTTTTTCACTAATTACTACTATTCTAGAAACGTCATGGTACGGAATTATTTGGACTACAAGGTCAAACCAAATTATAGAACAGGACCTTACGAGTAATGTTCAACAAATTGGGATTCATTTATCAACTGATTTTTTTCTTCCATTTGAACTAATTTCTATAATTCTTTTAGTTGCCTTGATAGGTGCAATTAGTATGGCTCGTCAATAAATAAATAATTAAGTACAAATTTTTATAATTTGAAATTATAAAAATTAAATAATATCTTATTATGTACCATTATTAGAATATAACATTATTGTCTCACTTCTAATTCAAATAAAGTGAAATGTCTTTTTTTTTATTTTATCTCGGATTTCACTTTCTATTATAGATATTTAATTAAGTACAATAGAAATTAAGTACAATTAACATAAAAATTATAAACATAAAATAATTAATAATAATACATATAAAAATAATGGTATAAAATAAGCAAAGTTTTTAATTTGATTTGGTATAACAAACACTTTATTTTGTTCTTTAATTATTATTATTATTTTTTAGTCAATTCAACCGTTTGAACGAATGGTTATTTATATTGAACTAAATTGAAATGGATATTTATAAGGAGTTAGTCAATGATGTTTGAGTATGTCCTTTTTTTGAGTGCCTATTTATTTTCCATCGGTATCTATGGTTTAATAACAAGCCGAAACATGGTTAAAGCGCTTATGTGTCTTGAACTTATACTCAATTCGGTTAATATAAACCTAGTAACATTTTCTGATTTATTCGATAGTCGTCAATTAAAAGGAGATATTTTTTCAATCTTTGTTATAGGTATTGCAGCCGCTGAAGCAGCAATCGGACTAGCCATTGTTTCGTCAATCCATCGTAACAGAAAATCAACTCGTATCAATCAAGCCAATTTGTTGAATAAATAATTTTCATTGTATAATAAATAATATTTTAATATGTAATAAAATAAATCTAACTTTTATTTGTTATTTTTTTATTGTTTTTAATAGAAATTACAACAAAATTAAACAACAATATTAATTTAATATAAATATAAATTAATAAATATTCTAAAAAAATAATTATTAACAAATTGAATTGTTACTCATTTTTATTAAATTAGTATTTATAAGCTTGTATTACGTTGAAACAAAAATTCAAGTATCTTGACCCTTTGTCGTGAACATATCCAGAAATAAATTATTTCTAAAAAAAATTCTGGTAAATTACTGATTTGTCTGGTATATACAATATATAATTCATTTCTTACCACTACTCTCCTTTTTTTTACCAGACCAAAACTATTTCTTAAACTGAAATTTATAGATACAATGTCACATTCAGTAAAGATTTATGATACATGTATAGGGTGTACTCAATGTGTGCGAGCCTGTCCTACAGATGTATTGGAAATGATACCCTGGAACGGATGTAGAGCGAGACAAATTGCTTCTGCACCAAGAACTGAAGACTGCGTAGGTTGCAAGAGATGTGAAACCGCTTGTCCAACGGATTTTTTGAGTGTTCGTGTTTATTTATCCAATGAGACAACCCGTAGTATGGCTTTAGCTTATTAATACTTTACAAAAAACTTCATCATATTGAATCATTTCATTCCTCTTTTTTTATCGACAAAAACCCGTACTCAGAAAAATGTATTTTTCTGAGTACGGGTTTTTATGGTCAAACCGTATCTTGTCTTTACCACGAGCGATTTTCCTTGGTTAACAATAATTGTTGTTTTTCCAATATTTGCGGGTTCCTCAATCTTTTTTCTCCCACATAGAGGAAATAAGGTGGTTCGCTGGTATACTATATGTATATGTCTGTTGGAACTCCTTTTAATGACCTATGTATTTTGTTATCATTTCCAATTGGATGATCCCTTAATTCAATTGGAAGAGGACTATAAATGGATAAAAATTTTTGATTTACACTGGAGACTGGGAATCGATGGACTTTCTATAGGGCCCATTTTACTGACAGGATTTATCACAACTTTAGCTACTTTAGCGGCTTGGCCGGTTACTCGAGATTCACGATTGTTTTATTTCCTCATGTTAGTAATGTACAGCGGCCAAATAGGGTTATTTTCTTCTCGAGACCTTTTACTTTTTTTTATCATGTGGGAGTTTGAATTAATTCCCGTTTACTTACTTTTATCCATGTGGGGGGGTAAAAAACGTCTCTATTCAGCTACAAAATTTATTTTATACACTGCGGGAGGCTCCATTTTTCTTTTAATAGGGGTATTAGGTATGGGCTTATATGGTTCCAATGAACCCACATTAAATTTTGGAACATTAGCTAATCAATCGTATCCTATGGTATTAGAAATTCTATTTTATTTTGGTTTTCTTATTGCTTATGCTGTGAAATTACCGATTATACCCCTACATACCTGGTTACCAGATACCCACGGAGAAGCACATTACAGTACATGTATGCTTTTGGCCGGAATCCTATTAAAAATGGGAGCATACGGGTTGATTCGGATCAATATGGAATTTTTACCTCACGCTCATTCTATATTTTCTCCATGGTTAGTAATTGTGGGAACAATACAAATAATTTATGCGGCTTTAACCTCGTTTGGTCAACGTAATTTAAAAAAGAGAATAGCTTATTCTTCTGTATCTCATATGGGTTTTATAATTATAGGAATTGCTTCTATAACTAACACAGGACTTAATGGTGCTATTTTACAACTACTGTCTCATGGATTTATTGGTGCTGCACTTTTTTTCTTGGGGGGGACAAGTTGTGATAGAATACATCTTGTTTATCTTGACGAAATGGGAGGAGTATCCATCCCAATGCCAAAACTCTTTACTTTATTTAGTAGTTTTTCAATGGCTTCTCTTGCATTGCCGGGAATGAGTGGTTTTGTTGCTGAATTATTAGTATTTTTTGGAATAATTACTAGTCAAAAATACCTTTTAATGTCAAAAATAGTAATTATTTTTATAATGGCAATTGGAATGATATTAACTCCTATTTATTTATTATCCATGTTACGCCAGATGTTCTATGGATATAAATTATTTAATTTTTCAATTCCTTATTTTGTGGATTCTGGACCACGCGAACTTTTTATTTCGATCTGTATCTTTCTACCAGTAATAGCAATTGGTATTTATCCAGATTTGGTTCTCTCGCTATCAGTTGATAAGGTACAAACTATTCTATCTAATTATTTTTATAAATACTAATTAAGATAGTCTTCATTAATAATTAATAAAGCGAACGATAAAATAATTAGTATTATTTTGTATTTTTAAAATCGTTTGCTATACAATGAGAATAAATTTAAATTTGAGATGTACCTCTAGTCTTTGAGAGCCATTTAAACTCCGAATAGTTTAAATGGTTCTCAAAGGATTACAAGAATTTCCTTCTATTGGATATTGGAAAGGTACCCTGATGTATTTTTTAAGTAATTTACTTAATTAGATAGAAATGGGAATGCACCATAACTATGTAAACCTATTCCTAATAGATTAACTCCAAAATAGCATATCCAAATTATAAGAAATCCCATAGAAGCTACAATTGCCGAATTCATACCTTGAAAATTTTTGTTTGTTCTAGTATGTAAATAAATTGCATATATGGTCCAAGTAATAAATGCCCAAGTTTCTTTAGGATCCCAATTCCAATATGACCCCCACGCTTCGTTAGCCCATACTGCTCCAGAAAGAATGCCTATGGTTAAAAAGGTAAATCCCAAACTAATGATACGATAACTCCAATAATCCAATCTTTGAATCAATTGATATTTGTAATAGTTTCCAAATGAAAGAAATGGCGGATTTTGAAAAAATTTTTTTTTGTCATTCAAATAAGTCTCGCTAAAAAAAAATGACCTAATTAAGGAATTTTTATTTTTACTAATACTTTTTCGAAATGTAATAACTAAAAGAGCAATTGAAAATAAGGATCCAAATAAAAGGGCTGCATAACTTAATAACATCATACTTACATGCATCATCAACCACTGAGATTGTAGAGCAGGTACTAATATTGCAGATTTATACGTTTCGGTTGAAAGACCAGAAGTGGCGAAACCCTGAATAAAGATAGCACTTGGTGCCGTTATTGTATTTAAATTTAAATACGTTTTCTTTTTAGGATTTCTAAAATAGGGAATCATATGAATAATGAAGAAACTCCATGAAAGGAACATTAATGATTCGTGTAAATTACTTAATGGAAAATGTCCCGAAGAAATCCAATGAATAACTAAAAATCCTGTTATAAATAAAAAAGTAACTACCATTCCCTTTTCTAATGAATCCTCTAGACCTACGATTTCTTGGGCTAATAAGGTCATTAAATGAATCATAATTACAATGGAAATGATTGAAAAAGATATATGAGTTAATATATGTTCTAAAGTCACAAATATCATAAATAAAAAAAAATAGTCCAATTACTAAATAAGAATAAAGTAGTAAATGTTGAATATATTATATAAATATAAATATAATTTTTTATTATAAAATTTATTACGTTAAGATGCCGCCACTCGGACTCGAACCGAGATGCTCTAGCACTGCTTCCTAAGAGCAGCGTGTCTACCAATTTCACCATGGCGGCTTGTTTGAAATAATAATAGTACGTACATCATAAATCGTCGAGATTGCAGGATTTTTCGTTTAAAAAATTATATATAAATTAAAATTGTATCCCTATTACAATTTCATTCCATATTTTTTATTACAATTTAATTATAAAAAAAATGCTTCTAAATCTTTTTTTGGTATTATAAATTTAATTAATAATTTTACTCCTTTTTATGTACGTATATGTAATTGAAAGTAATATTCATTTAATTAATTTACTAAACCAATAAATGGGTATTAGTCTAAATATATAAAAAGATTAGCAAAGCAACCTATATTATAAAACTTCCTATATTATTGTAAAATATAAAACTTCCTATATTATCAAATTTACTTTTCACAAAATTATATAAATTATTATAAATATACTTATATACTATATAAATATAGTATAAATAGAGTAGTCTTTATATAATTATATATATAGTAATTCGTGAAAAGTAAATTGATAGGAAAAAAACTAGTATTATGAATACAAATCTAATTAAAAATAATTAAAATAGATTAATAATAATTCAGTAGACGAAAGAATTCTTATTTCTAGATATTACAATAACTAGAACTTTATGAATTCAATTTGTTTACAAATAGGAAAACCTTAATTAATGTTAATTATTTGTAATTTTTTTTTAATTTTTTATGGATATTTAAATTCTTCCAAAACGTTATTATTATTTGTTTGTTTGTTGTACAAAAAAACTTTTTGAATTACCCGTGGAAATTGATTTGGCTAAGGAAAAAGCTTTAACCGCGGATAAATATCCCTTTTTCTTCCAAATATTTTTACGAATACGTTTTTTTGATATAGAAGTACGTTTTTTTGGAACCGCCATGTAAAAAGAAGTTACTAACTTTTATTGTTGTATGTCAAAGACATGTATTGACGAATCATTCTTTTTATTTATTATCTCCCTTTATACTAGAGCTAATACAATTGTTTTTCATAATATATAAATATTTTATTAATATTTTATACTTTAATATATATATTTTATATATAGTATATATCTATTATGTATCATATATATAACATCTAGAAATATTATTATTATATATAATTTCTATATTTATATTAGAATTAAGATATAATTTTATTATAATAATTGGTAGTACTAGAATTAGTAGTAATAGTACTAATCCTATTTTTATTAAATAAAAATATTTCTTTAACAATTTTTTTTATTCATTTTTTCTATCTTTATTACGTTATTATATATTCATTTCTATATCTATTTTTAATCTCTATTATATATATATAATCTATTAAAATAAATTTTTATTAATACGTATCTTTATAGTTTCATTGAAATTTATAGAAATATACTATTATAAAAAAATTAATTCTTAATAAAAAGGATTCAATTCTTTTTTGAACTAATTTGTAAAGTATACGATCGTGCTAATTTATAATTTAATAAGACAAATCAAATAGATTAAAAAGATTACAAATTTTTCTATAATTTATATTCTATAATTTATATATAGATTTCTATAACAACAATCAAAAAAATTAACATAATTTTTTTGATTAATTAATCAAGTTACAAATTCCTATGTATAAACAAAATTTTTTTATTTAAGATATTCATATTAACTACGAGTTTTAAATAAAAAAAATATCTTATAAAAAAGTCTAAGTTAGACATGTAAAATAAGGTAAAAAATATTAAGAAATTTCCCATAACTAAGGTAATGGTAATTTTTCCTTATTGAATTTTCATTCTACAAATTTGTGTTCTATAAGAAATTAAAGAATTACTCTAAATATTCTAACTAGAATAACTATTCCTCTTTTTTTATTGAATTGTATTATCATATTAGATCTATATTCGAATCAAATACTCTTTTTTTGATTTAACTATTTTTCCTCATTATTTCCTTACTATATGGTCATAAATCATCAGAATAGTAGAATCTTAAAAAATCTTATACTAAACTAATCAGAATAAAAAAATTATAATTGATTTTATTATGGAACATACGTATCAATATATATGGATAATACCTCTTCTTCCACTTCCTATAACTATATTAATAGGATTTGGACTTCTACTTGTTCCAACAACAACAAAAAATATTCGTCGTATCTGGGCTTTTTGTAGTGTTTTATTACTAAGTATAGCTATGGTTTTTTCGGTTAATTTATGTATTCAGCAAATAAATGGAAGTTTGATCTACCAATATATATGGTCTTGGACCATCAATAACGATTTTTCTTTAGAGTTCGGGTACTTAATTGATCCACTTACTTCCATTATGTTAATATTAATCACTACAGTTGGAATCCTGGTTCTTATTTATAGTGACAATTACATGTCCCACGATCAGGGATATTTGAGATTTTTTGCTTATATGAGTTTTTTCAATGCTTCCATGTTGGGATTAGTTACTAGTTCCAATTTGGTACAAATTTATATTTTTTGGGAACTGGTGGGAATGTGCTCGTATTTATTAATAGGTTTTTGGTTCACACGACCGCTTGCAGCGAGTGCTTGTCAAAAAGCTTTTGTAACGAATCGCGTAGGGGATTTTGGATTATTATTGGGAATCTTAGGTTTTTATTGGATGACTGGTAGTTTTGAATTTCGGGATTTGTTCGAAACATTTAATAGGTTAATCCGTAATAATGAAGTAAATTCTTCATTTGCTACTTTATGTGCTTTCCTACTTTTTCTAGGTGCAATCGCAAAATCCGCACAATTTCCTCTTCATGTATGGTTACCCGATGCTATGGAGGGACCCACTCCCATTTCAGCTCTTATACATGCAGCTACTATGGTAGCTGCGGGAATTTTTCTTGTAGCTCGACTTTTTCCTCTTTTCACAGTAATACCTTACATAATGAATTTCATTTCTTTGATAGGTCTGATAACACTATTATTAGGAGCTACTTTTGCTCTTGCTCAAAGGGACATTAAAAGAAGTTTAGCCTATTCCACGATGTCTCAACTAGGCTATATTATTTTAGCTTTAGGTATAGGTTCATATCGGGCTGCTTTATTCCATTTGATTACCCATGCCTATTCCAAAGCATTATTGTTTTTGGGATCTGGATCCATTATCCATTCAATGGAACCCATTGTTGGGTATTCTCCGGATAAAAGTCAAAATATGGCTCTTATGGGTGGTTTAACAAAATATGTTCCGATTACAAAAATTACCTTTTTTTTTGGTACACTTTCTCTTTGTGGTATACCACCTCTTGCCTGTTTTTGGTCTAAAGATGAAATTCTTAATGATAGTTGGTTGTATTCACCCATTTTTGCAATAATAGCATTTTTCACAGCGGGATTAACGGCATTTTATATGTTCCGGATCTATTTACTTACTTTTGAAGGCTATTTACATGTTCGTTTAAAAAACTACAGTGGAATTCAAAATAGTTCACTTTATTCAATATCTTTATGGGGAAAAGAAGCAACTGAATCGGTTAAAGGAAATTTACTTTTATCATTAAGGAATAGTGATAAAACAGATAGTAATGAAAGGTTTTCTTTTTTTTTGAAATCTATATCTAAATTTAATGAAAATGAAATAAATCAAATGCAATATCTTAGTGCCTTTGGAAAAAAATATACTTCTGTGTATCCTTATGAATCAGATAATACGATGGTATTTCCACT